AACACTAAAGTATGCTATGCAGTTCCGCCCCCTTCTCCCATGCTGAGTCACAGGCAGCGTCTCGGAAAGCACGGACGAGCCACATGCAGGGAAACTTGCACGTGTGGTTCTGGCCGGGGACCCCGGTATACTGTACTAATATGTGTAGGTCCCCGTAATTCGAGTGAGATTGTCATGGCGCAAAAGCAGATATGGTCCGGTATTCCCTTGTTCCCCGTATTGGTTATGTTCCTCATTCCTCGTCTAGCAGAAACTAATCGAGCTCCGTCTGATCTCCCAGAAGCGGAAGCTGAATCAGTTGCAGGCTATAATGTAGAATATGCGCGGGATGCGATCCTTAATAGTTCACTGTTGGCGGAAGCCAATGTCCCGGGGTCCCGGGGACTCATTCTGACTGAAACAAGGGGTGGGTCTTTACCAACTTCCAAATCCAAGATTTTTTGGGAGCCTTCCTCCACTCCACTATCATGCAGTAGCGCTACTCTCCCTATCGGTCGAGGCTTACAGCTCCTGCGCGAGGAGGAGCAAACGGGCCGAAGAAGCCAGAGCAATTCCGGCACTATGAAATTGCGAGTTGCGGCGTTAGCAACTAATGAATCATGGCATTTAGGGCCTCAACTCGCAATTCAATAGTTCTTGCTCTTGCTCTTGCTCTTGAATTTCATAGTGAGTGCCGCAACTCGCAATTTCATAGTGCTAAACAAGCAACGGATGAGCGCGCTAGCGCTACCAGCCCCAATTCGTGTTAATAGCGTGCCGCCTTTATATATATAGGGCGTTTTCTTGCTGGATTGCGCTTAAATTGCTGTTAGGTGTAGTGACTTACTTAGATAGAATAAAGCATGTTCTTTGAGCCGTATCTTGCTGGGCACTCTTAATTCTTCATTCGAAACTAATGAATGTCGGGGCTTTCTGCCTTGTTATCAAAAAGGGGAGTTGGGTAAAGCAAACTCCCTCCTTGGACGAGCACGGGGCTTAGTCAAGTAGAACCGGGTTGCGCTGCTTGATGCTCCGATCGAAAACAAATCAGTGGGGCCATGCCGGTACGACAGAATATGCGTTAGAAAGGTAAATCCCTCCCCTACGACACCAGAAAAACCGGGCCGAACTTCTAACAGCCCGCCCGCTTCCATAGAACAATATCGTGGCAACGTAGACCTAAGTGGTCATATTGGATCCTTGGGAACCATCACAAGTACGGCCGGCCTATATTTGAACGAGAATGCCGTGTCGTCCAGCGGAGCCTAGAAGAAGGTGACTCGCGCAGACAGCTGACTCCTTTTCAATAGAAAGGAATAGCCCCAGCTGGCTGGTCAATCTCAGAGATCTTATCGGCCGGCAAACCGGAGACGGACGACCACGGTCCCGACCTTACCAGCACCTGAGGTTTACTAATCAATGAACCCCCGAAACTTTCTTTTCTGACAAAGTCAACCAAGCCTAACCGGTAACGACATGTTGTTGATATTGATTGAGTTTGATGGAGTTTAGCTTACTGAATCCATCCATAAACCTAGACCCCGGTAACCTTCGTAACCAAAGCATCACGACATAATCCAAAACCTTTTTTTTCTTAACTTAAGTAGGGGGGCAAGGAGGAGCACGTAGGAATGCCGACCACTACATAAGTCATAACTGAGAAAAAGCGAGCAGCAAGCGGGATTCGCGGCAATTCGTTAGCTTCAACCAGCAAGAAAACGCCCTATATATATAAAGGCTAACGCACAACTTCGCGCTAGCGCGCTCATCCTAAGCTTGTTTAGATTCATTAGTTGAGGCGCTCAAGCCCCAATTCGTTAGTCAAGGGCTAACGCGCATACTCTTGCTGGAACGGAACCATAAAGCTAAGCTTAACGCGAGCGGAGCTTGAAGAAGCGAGCCGCGCTAGCCAGCAAACGGGGCTTAGTCAAGTGACTACACTACATGAGACTCAACCGGGGGCCGAAGAAACCAGAGCAATTCCGGCACTATTCAATTGCGAGTTGCGGCGTTAGCAACTAATTCACTAATGAATCTGGGGCTCCGTTTAATTTAAGTAGTGGAGAACGGAAGTTTCATGTAGTTCCTTCCGTCAGGCCCCCTTACTGTTAGGGGCGCACTTCCGTTTTCTACGCTGGCTGTTATGTTAGTTGTAGCGCGCTAGCGCGCCTTCCCTCCTTCTCTCACTTCGGAAAGATTTTGAAGTCTTTTCTTATGATGACCTGGTCGAGAGAGATACATCGGTGTAAAAGATTGAGTGGGATCTGGTTCACAATGGATTGGGGGAGGGGGGAACGAGGAAAAGCAAAAATGGTTGAAGGGACTGATGAGTGAGAGCGCTCCTAAGAGCAGCAAGAGGAACTAAAGTAGAAATAGACAGATGAACGCAACCGAAGTTTTGACATATTTTCTGTTCGAACTAAAAATGAACCCTGCGTTGTGTGTCATAACAGCTGGGCGGGTGGACTTTGAGTGGATAGGGTCCCTTCAGGTGGGTGAGGCCGTTGAGGTCTTGGAAGATGTGGCCGATGGGGTGTTAATCGAAGCTACAGCGCTGAAGCTTCATCCCATCTTTATTGAAGAAGGGGTACAGCTCACTCCTGCGATGACCGAGCATATCACCCATTTTTTGTATGTGCCTGGCTTCGACTACCCATTCGACACGGTGCTTGCCGGTTATAACGATCTCTTAATGCTGGGAGCTCAATCTGAAACGTTCGGCCGCGCATTGGAAGTTGCACATAATGTGGTTCCTAATCTTTTATTATTAAATTAGATTAGGAGGAGGAGCTAATTCGGACTAGATGGAATGAAACCGAGAGAGACAATGAGTTCGGGGGTTTAGAGTTCTCTATTGTTCTTGTAGAAATTCTCGTATTCCGTATGTACATGTTCCTGCGGCTCGGATGAGTATACTAGTTTATATCGCAACGGCTATAAACAGTTCCTTGTTCCTATTAACAAAACATCCCCTTTTTCTTCTTCTAAAACCTTTCTTTTTTCGGTATGCCGCTCCGCGAGCAAGGAGCGCCGCGAGCAGAGCGAGAGAACGAAGTGGGCTGTGGTGATGTCAGAATTTGCACCTATTTGTATCTATTTAGTGATCAGTCCGCTAGTTTCTTTGATCCCACTCGGTGTTCCTTTTCCATTTTCTTCCAATAGTTCGACCTATCCAGAAAAATTGTCGGCCCACGAATGTGGTTTCGATCCTTCCGGTGATGCCAGAAGTCGTTTCGATATACGATTTTATCTGGTTTCTATTTTATTTATTATCCCTGATCCGGAAGTCACCTTTTCCTTTCCTTGGGCAGTACCTCCCAACAAGATTGATCCGTTTGGATCTTGGTCCATGATGGCCTTTTTATTGATTTTGACGATTGGATCTCTCTATGAATGGAAAAGGGGTGCTTCGGATCGGGAGTAACCACTAGTGAGAGGGCAAACAAAGGGGGGAAAGACAAAGGAAAGAGCAGAGCGATGCCTACATTAAATCAATTGATTCGTCATGGTAGAGAAGAAAAACGGCGCACGGACCGTACTCGAGCTTCGGATCAATGTCCCCAGAAGCAAGGAGTACGCCCGCGTGTTCCAACGAGAACACCGAAAAAACCTAATTCAGCTCCACGTAAGATAGCCAAAGTACGGTTGAGCAATCGACATGATATATTTGCTCACATTCCGGGCGAAGGTCATAATTCGCAGGAACATCCTATGGTGTTAATAAGAGGAGGTAGAGTGAAAGATTCGCCAGGTGTGAAATCCCATTGTATTCGAGGAAAAAAGGATTTGCCGGGAATTCCGGATCGAAGAAGAGGCAGATCTAAATATGGTGCGGAAAAACCCAAATCGATATGAATGGAAGGTGCCTCTGGAACTTGTTTTTCTCGGTCAGTCGAGGGCAACGTTACGCCCCAAAATAGAACTATACGGAGCCCTTCCGAATTACCTATAGTATAATATACTACACGAGCCAAGAAAGAGTGTAGTAGACTCCATTCGCCCGTGGAGGAAGAATAAAAAAATGCTTTTATAGTTCCGCTTTAAGTCTAATTCCGTTCCGTCAGCTTATCATAGTTGCTCGTTCATAAATTCACTCGCTGTCTGACAAGTGGAGCAGTAGCTTTATAGCAGACACGTTACGTCCACGGAACGTGTCCCCACTGTTCATAAATTCACTCGACCACTTGTTAGTCTTGCTACACTACACGACACGAGTCTAGGGTGAAGTTGAAGCAGACACGGTCAAGTGAAGTCAACTTCACAAGTGATTCAACATACCATATGGAAATAAGAAAGAAGATAAGGGTTTCGCCCAGGTGGCTCCCGCAAGGTAACGACTTCAAACTCAAACAAACAACGTCACAACTGAAAGGCATTAGTCAAAGAAAATGCAGTCTCTAATGCAAGTCGATAAGCCGACATGAAGAAAGGCCAGAAGAACTACAGAACCACGCCCACCAGAGCTAAAGAAAGGAGACCGAAGGGAGTTGCGGAAGGAAACCGAAAGGATAGGTAATCCATATGGTGAAACATGATAAACACGGATTGCTTAAAACCGGAAGAAATCGAGTCCACCCACACAACGACCGACGGACTCGTGGTACTGAAAACTAATTAGATGAGAAGGTAGTTGACTGGCCCTGAACGTACGTTAGCCAAAGGCCCCTATCAACTCAATCTGGAAAGGGAATAGACCGCCGTGAACTCCGGCGAAACGCCCCGTACGACCTGCGGGAGGTGAAGGTCGCTGGCTTGCCTGTGGGCCGTGGTATCTGACGGGACATTGGCCTCCCTCCCGCTACGGCTCGCTGTACGTTCCTTTAGCTATAGGCGTGTCCAATCCGATAATAGTCCGTTCCACATAGTGCAAGGAAGCTCAAGCTCACTCGACCAACCAATCGAAGGGCGAAGGCCGTCGTGCGGTATCAGAATTTTGGGGGTTTCATACGAGGGGCTTTTTGCGGTGCCATCGCCCAACCAGTACGGCCATCTCTGCTATGGTCAACAAGCTCTTGTGTAGGGACTTGCGGTAAGCCGCCATTTTGTGTACGCACCGTCCCCCTTCGCAGTTTCGGTGAGTAACCGCCGGTGTCTGCTGTTCTCATCGTTCCACCGGACCTTGAGTTGCCCTACCCAAACTTGTTTGCCTAGTTGGGCTTAATGCGTCCCCGGTTTAGAAGGACGCCCCACCCCCTGCTGCGCTTGTCTTTTAACCTTTGTTATTTCTTTTCCGTTCTTTTCTTTCTTGTACTCTTTCCTGTGATTGTATGAGATATTCACCTTTATGATCACAAGGTGGTGCTTGGGTAGGTCTTCTCTGATTACGTTCGGACGTGACAGGGAAGCCGGGAGGTCCAAGGACATAGCCGACTGATTCATTCCCCATCCAGCACTTAACCGACGAAAGAGAGGGGAACGCCCGCCGCCATATGATACGGATACTCTTCTACTTGGACTCTTCCTTTGTGGGAGAGGGCAACAATTCAAGATGTCTTTTTTTGTTTTGGCGATAATCACTTCTGGGAGGGTGAATGCCAGGTTCCACCACAAGAAAGAAGGACAAATGGAAGTGGACTGGGGGGTCGTCATATGTTTTAGGTGGGGTTTTCTGAAAGAGTGCCCTTTCCCCAGCCTCCAATCGGGTCAGAACAGAGGACTAACCTCACTAGAATTGCAGTCCGCCGGCCCCCCTTAGTTCGCCTCAAAACCAAAGGGAATAGAGACAAGTTCCGCTGTGAATGAAGTCTACGTTCCGTAGACTGAACTTCACGGTTATGTATACGAGTTCCAAAGGCTCACCAAGTTCTGTCTATAGCTCGTTCATCAATTCACTCGACCACTCAGACTTAACGAGGAAGTCCACGTAGACTTGACGAGAACTTGTTAGACGAGTTCCGTGTAGCCGGTAAGTACGAGTACAGCCTATGAAAGAGGCTTTGAGTTCCGTTGCATTGCAAGAAATCATTCCCGCCGTTCTCCCTTCCAGTGAACTCCACGTGTCTGCTCCGGCTACAAAGCGGTGGAGAACAGTTCCGAAGTACACTTGTTGCTTCGACTTCATTCATACATTTGTCAGCTCAGTTAGTGAAGGCAACGTGTGAAACGTTGTCTCCACTGCTCGTGAAACGGAGGAAAAAGCTCTCTTTGATAGCGGCGGGGGTTGAGTCACCAGATCGTACTGGCCCGACCATAGCGGATGAGGAGGCGGAGGTTTAATCACCGGATCAGACACAACAGAAGCAAAGGCCGCAAGCAAATAGTAGGCGCTTGAGCTTCTTCCCCTAAATAAATCAATCGCTTTTTGAATCAAAGTGCATATGCTCCTAAATTTAACAAGCAGTGCCTAAGAAAAAGGTATGGTCGACTTCGCAATTTGTTTTTTTATTATTGGTACCTAAATTTTGGATATTACTCAGGTAGCGAAGATGGCTTAATTAACAACCATTCTAAATGCAGAAAGAAATTCTGCCAATTCCTCCCATTACACGCAAAAGCAACCGAGACAGAAAGAGCAAAAAAGTCAGCGTCAACGCTCTGCTGAAAAACTAAAAATAGTGGGCCAAAAAGCCTATTGAAGAGTACTTGAATGCGCCGCTGCACTCACCTTTTTAAGTTGGTTGCTGCTATATCTGTTTTTCATCTTGTAGCTACAGGAAGGAGAAGGAAGGGGATTTAAACAACTAGAGCGCCAACACCTAACTCCAAAAGCTGCGGCAACATGGAATCGGCTGAAAAGTAGGTAGTATTACCAGGGTTTAGTGTTTAGGGACGACTAGTTGCTAAGTTGCTTAAACCTATCCTGTCTTCCTTGCCTTTGGACTCGTAGGCATTAGCATCTCTAGCTGTTAGGGCAGCTCAGCTCGGGTTAGCAGCTTTAGGGCAAGTCAAGGCAGTTGTGGTCTTGCAGCTTTAGCAGTTGTTGTAGCCGGCTTTCGAAGACTAGTAGCTCCAGTTGCCTAAAAAAATGAATGAACAATTTCATGCGGTTGAATGCCGCAATCGCAATTAAGGCTCAAGGCTCGAGTTGGGCTGCAAACGGTGCGCCGAGGGGCAATTGGTTTAAGGGGAGGAACGGGTTTTGTGCTGCTTTCCGACAAGACTGCCAAAGTAGGATTTTAGCCTTCCGCTGCTTTAGTGGTTGCCTTTCGCCTGGGCTTCCCAGCTCTAGCCGCTCTGGTAGCTAGCTCAGTTAGGGATCTGGTTCAGCCAAACCAACCCTGCTCTGTCAGCTCTATCAGTTGGTGCAGCTCTGTAGTTAGGGTGCCTTAATGCCCAAGCCCAATAAGTGCCAGGGCGTGTCTTTCATTACTGGCTCTAGCTAGTAGCTCTAGTTGCGCAATCAAGGGCTGTCGCATTAGTCGCAATAGGTTGATTGTCATAATCCGCCTTAGCAGTTGTGGCAGCTTTCATTTATTCAGCTAAGTTCGGCTTGAAGACAAGACTCAAAGTTCGGCTCTCTTCCTCTTCCTTCTCCTCTCCGTCTCCTATAATGCTTCGCCCAGTTTGAAAGAAGAAAGAGACTACTATTTTGTTTGGATGTCTATTTGAGAACACCGGTTGCTGTTCCTGTTCAGGAGTTCAAGCAGGTAAGGTGCCTACGTAATAGGGGCTTTGTCTTTCCTCTCCTATCTGTTCTGTTCCGATTAGCTCTTCAGTCTTGCTTCGAACTTACTTAAGACGGGCCAGCTAGAAGAACTAAGGATGACTGAATCATGTATTTTGAAGCCCTATTGTTCTTGTTGTTGGCAGAGAAGGTTGCTCTAAGCGAGGAGTGCATTCACCCCATAGACTTGGATTTGGACGAAATAGATGGACTAGAGCTTCCTTGTTCTTCTTTCCCTGGAACCGACCTCGCGCCATCTTCGTATCTCTCCGTTCAATCCGAACCTGGCTCTGCCTCTCCCAGTTCCATTGTTCCTGTCCCTTCACCCGATCCCAAGTGGTAGGTATTTAATCATCCCTTTCCCATCTCCTTCGGGCCCCAACTGGCAACCGAAGTGAGCCTTCGTATTGGGCACCGGAGGCGGAGTAAAGGTATCTAAAGGCTGAAGCCGGTAGCAGTGGTCCCGAACCTGGATATCTAAGACCTTCGGGGGCCGAACCATCTAATTGATTCCAATCCTTTGCCATTTCACTAAATCACTCGAACTAAGCTCCCCAAATTAGTTATTCCTGGGGCGGGAACTCCTTCGAATGCATCTGTTGATGATGAACCAAGTGGGACATCTAAGTCTTCTGCCTGAAGATGAGGAGATCATTAGTACCTCGGACTTCTTATTCCCACCCACCCTTGTTTCGATCCTAAAAAACGAATGAATCGGATGGTCTTGAATCGCCTACATCGGGAACCTCTTTCGTACGGTCCCTCTACCAACCAACCTCGGTCGGAGAAGTAGTCTCCAACCGCCTTTTAAGCCAACAAGTAGTAAGTCGCCTGGGGTTTTCCATTGAATGACTGGTTTCTAGATGGATGGGAAAAGAATCCCACCCCGTCTGTTCTCCTCGCTACCGATCCTTTTATGGGAGATGAACCGGCGCCTCCAATGATATCTATCTGCTTCCGGTGTTAAAGAGGGAATGAATGCCCGCAGCCTCTTTCTCGCCTCACCCAAGAGTAGCTGCGATTACCCGGCCGTTTTGGGATGGGTGCGGGGATGATTGCTTGTCAGCCGGCCTCCGAGCAATAAAGAACAAAGGCTAGCCAACCTGAAGAAGCAAGGCCCGCAATTCATTAGTTGCGGCAATTCGTTAGTCAAGCGCCCGCAATCCATTAAAGAGCAATTCGTTAGCTTCAACCCGCAATAACTATTCAATTGCGAATTGAGGCGTTAGCAACGCAAACTAGTTGCTTCCAGTTTGAGCTCAGTCAAGGCGTCATTAAAGAATTGCTTGAACCATAGTACTATTATAAAGCTTACCATTTCTGAGTTGGCTCCTTCCTTAATAGCAAAAGCTATATCGTCAGCGTAGCGCACATACCTAATTCTCGCTTCTTTACTCATAAAGTCTTGCATCTTCACATCAAGTTGGTGAATATCAATGTTCATTAAGACGGGAGACAACGGACTGCCCTGAGGGATCCCTTTTATACAAGAGCCATAAGTCTGACCTTCTTTCTCTCTTATTTCTGTCTTTTAGAAAGCTGAAAAATGGAGTTACAAAAGCCCTCACTGCTCTCACCCATATCTAAAGCAATTCTTTCATTTAGAAGAGTGTGATCAATGTTATCAAAACAACCACAATGTCTGCTTTGATAAATCGATCTACTGTGCAATCCCCCAACTATCAACATGCGCGAAGAAGGGAATGGGTTCTCTCCCCTTACTAAAGCCATGAGAGTGGGTCAGAAAGACGTCCTCATAGACTGTCTGGAGGAGTAAGGAAAGGGGGAGACCAAATAAAGCAGATGAATGGGGGATTCAGTAGCACGGACACCATTCCGAAGCAATGGAAAGAAGGCACCACAACTTAGTCAACTAGAAGAACAGGCAGGCAAGGAAGCACACTTTTGCCCAAAAGCAAAGGTCGACTCATTCTATCAATTGCGAAAGGTAATCTTTTAGCATGGGCTGTCGCACGGTCCTTCATCTTTCTTCTATCTGGGTCACCAATCTGGAAGAGACAAAGGATTCAAAAACTTAGATAAGTCGTCCAGAGCGAAGAGGTCGTCAAGCGATACACCGTGATGGATAGGCAGCGAACCGAACGGAAAGAGAAGCGAAATTTCCGTCCTTCCGGGAAGAACCTTACTCATATAAATAGCAAGATCGACAAGGCATAAACCGTCCACCACATAGAGCTAGCTTGGTAGCCTCCTAACTAAGGAAGCTCCATATTATATTTAAGTTGGCAAAGCTTGAGTTTGACATTGGTCGCCTTATAGAGTAGGGCCGCCCTCTATAAGTGGATTCTGTTCCTTCGTGAACTGAACCATACTTAGCTACTTCCCATCTATCGGGACTCAAGGGTGAGAATCGGTAGTTGTTCTGTTAAAGTAGCGGTAGGTGTAGGAGTTGCTGCTTTCAAATTAGCCCACACCCAAAAAGGATAAAGCCTTTAGGCTAGATTTCACTCTTTCGAGATCGAATCATAGCTTATAGTTTCGTACCCAGGCACAGAATCCACTTGCCAACTGATCCGAGTTTGAATTGGTGAACGAACGATCTAAGTAAGGAGGTAGTTCTTTGACCCAGTTCAGTGAGACCCGGGCTTAGCTCCGCAGATGTTGAAGGAATAAGCGATGCCATTGAATCCGTTGTCAGAGTAGGAGCAGCAGTTGTTCACGAATCCGTTTCAGGTTCTCGGGAAGAAGAGAAGGAAGAGAAAGAAGGAGTGGGCGATGAAGCCGTGGCGGAGGCCGCAAGACATGCAACCGGCGTATTATTTACCTCTCCTAACCTAACTCTTCTATCGAGTGACCTGCTAACCTTCACATAGTTAAAGAGGGGCCTACTATTGATGATGGCGAGAGGAAAGGGTGAAAGTCGTATCAATCCATCCTTGCTAGGCTTATCCCGGCAATCGTTTATGCCAATGTTTCCGAGGAATGAAACCAACCAGACGTGAAAGGCTTGAAATCCATTGAATCACTGAAATAGTCTAACTGAAGGCGGGAATGAAACAATTAGTCCCGTGGCATCAGAGGGAAGGACGGAAGGGAACCCTTCTGCTCCTTCGAATCCATTGTATCCAGGTGTTCTAGATAAGGATATGGGTTCAGTTTTAGATGTTCCAGCTAGTGGCTAGAGATATCAGTTCCTTCTTTCTCTCTTCCAACTCTTGCTTTGAGGTCAACATCTTTTGAGTGGGTAGCTGCAGAGTTGTCAGTCTTCACTCGGTACCCTCTACTCAATAATACCTCCAGACTGTGGACGATTGCAAGCAATTCTTTCTCCTCTCAATCTTTTACACCGATGTATCTCTCTCTTGAACGATAAGCTACAGTTTGAACAGCATATGGAGAGACGGAGTGCCCAGGAGCGCAATTACGGTTTCCAGCAGCTTAGGCACCAGGGTACTTTAGTCTCATGGAGTACCGTAGCTTGTTGAATTCTGTTCCGTCTGCCCTTCCTTGCAGGCAACAAAGCGGGGAAGGTTTCTTGACAGGCTGGAGTTCCTTATCCGACTAAGGGGCAAGACAAGTAGTACTGTACGAAGTAGAAGTTCGCATGCTCAGCAGCGGGTCTCAATTCAAGCCGACAGGGGAGTGTTTAGCGAAGAGGGTTCCGCTAAGCCATATAGTTGACCAACTAAGGCCCCTATGACCTTCATTTTCTTTATCCAGGCACTCCAGTAAAGGCTTTTCAACCCTCTTACTTTTTATTGATAGGCCAATGATTCGCCCCTCTTCCTATTGGTCGAGTCGGCCTTCAGCCTTCCCGCAGCAAAAGACCACCATTCCTTCATTTTAGAGGCGAGTTTAGTCCTTCGGAATGCTTATCTAGCTCTTGATCTCCATTTGTGCTTCCAGAATGGGGCTGACCTCCAATTGGTTCAATCAGTTCTCTGGATCCATAAAGAACAAAGAACAACATACTCAGCGGCTCCAACTTCAGAAGCGGCTTCTGCTGCGAATCCGGAATTGGATGCTGTTACGGCCACGGCTGTTGCTGATGCTACGGATTTTGACTTGAATTGAGATATGGAAGTTGCGCCTCGGATCGAAAGCTTGGCTATGATTTCTTGGACGATCGGACTATTGGACGTGGGGGAGCAAGAATGGACTTGACGCCTACTATGACAATAACAAGAGGTCTGTATCCGCACCCGGGAGAGAGAAATAGGATGGTGGACTGAACATACTGTGCCAATCAAGCGATGGAGGTTTCTTTCTTGCCAAGAGCAGACAGGCAGGCGACTACCGCACAACGTTCCGTAAGGAACACCAGTGAGCATAGCAGGTCCAGACCAATTGACTTGACCAACATAGCCCGGTTGAAGCATCTCCAGGTTGCAGATCGGGGTCCTGGAGTGGTCCGTGCTTGACTACTTCCTGGTGGCCTTTCCTCCCGGCCTTCTTGTACCTGCACCAGGCTTAGTAGCCCTCTATAAAGATCCATATCCATATCTTATTGAGCGGGATCCTGATCCAGCCCCTAGTGATCCAGATCTATATCCAGGGATCAAAATCCAGTCGATGAAGTGAAACCAACAGCAGTGAAAGGTACAACCACCTTAGTTTCGTAGATCCTGCTACAACATATCCAACTCCGGCTTTCCCACGGCCACTTTATGTAAGCCCGGGCATCTAGAGAGAAGAGCCTTCCCCTACATGAGTGAGCAATAATAATTAAGTCGGTGCTGCCCCATGCCAGCATTTGACCGACCCGCCTATTCATGCATCCGTAGAGAGTACAAAGTAACCTCTGTTCTTCTAGCTTGAGAGGTCCTTTGTGTACGTAAAGAAAAAGTACGCGAGGTACCCAATTATCAACCTCGACCTACTACACAAGTGGTTTTAGAACAAAAATTTGGAAAGTTCTGTTAGGTTCTTCGATCCCTTCATTTATGTATGTGATTTAATTAGTTTAATCAATAAATATATGTTTATTAGCTATGGCGTCAATAAGCCGCTTATAAGGAACGGTTCTATGTGTTCCATGGTGGATCATGTCATGGAGATAGTTGGTGTAGGTCGCTTCTGAAAAAGCGACCCCCGAAGGATAAAAAATGAAAGCCCTTATCTCATGTCTCTTCGCAAGAATAGACTCCCGAGAATAGCCATCGGACAGCAGAGCTCGCTCGACGAACTTATCGATTTCAAAGTGTTTTGAAACAATTGAATCTTGTACCTCAATACTAGAACCCTTCGTTATAGAGTTGATTCTGAGTCGATGACTTAGTTCTTCCCGACGAACTGTATCGTCGAGTAATGGGTGAAAAACGACATGCGTAGCAGGAGCGGGCTCCTCAGGGGAGGGGGGTTGGTTGAGGTCCAGAAACGGACGTCTCGAAGGGCCACCATTTCCTTCCCCGCCTCCAATGGAAATAGGCTCCATATTTTGCCCAGCCCCAGGGGCAGGCAAAGGAGCTGCCCCCGGTTCGGCCCCAGCAGCTTCCATCATGCAAGCGACAGAGGTCATGGCCCCTAAAGCCATCCACTGACATAACTCATGCCTGATTAGGCTTACCAAGAGAAACAGAATAACATTGAGAATTTGGTTAAACGAAAAGGGCATCTTTCGCCTTTTCCTAAAAAAGAAAAGCCAAGCCGTATAGTACTGAGAAAATAGAAAGGAACGAAACACACGTGGTGGTCATTATAGCGGTTCCTTCGGATCCTAGAAAACGTCCAAAAGCTGCAACGAAACTCAAATAGTATACAATAATGGCAGGGGCAAAAATACGATAAGTCGAGACATGAGATCGAGTGTAATCAGATGCCAAAAATCAGACAATGACAGAGCGGCCTGTGATTGAGATTGAGCGAAACAGACGGAACGAACAAAAAGAAAGATGAGATTCTTTCGTTTCATTCCTTGGTACAAGCGGAATGCCCGATCGGATCAAAGAGAGGATGCGGCTACCTACTAAGAGTCAGAGTTAGAGTAAGGGTTCCAACCCACGTACATACACATGCCATAAAGGGGACACCGGCCGGCCCAGCCCTGCTGGTTGGTTGTATCGCCCCGTACACCTCTTTTAACTAACTAAAAGCTTGGGCTTCTTCTTCGTTAAAATTCTTTTCCTTCCTTTTCTTTCTTGAAATATCTTTCTCGTAGAGTCAGGTCAGACATTCGCATCTTCTTCTACTAAATACCCATAATCCTACCTCTATCCATAAGAATTGAAAGGTTTTCTAGTCGTACCTCTATTGATACGAGGGGCTGCTCCACTCTTCTATTGGTTTAGTGCGAAGGGCTGCCCTACATTCCTATTGGCACGAGGCAGTAGCCGCCGTTACCCGTTTTGGCCGAGAAGTCTTTCCCATAAGCAACTGAACTACCCCCGATTAAAACTAGTCAGCCAAAACAAAAGAAAGACTGCTAACAGCCTCTCGCCGGGAACTTATGTGAAAGAGAAGAACGAAGCAAACAAGAAAATCCGAGCTAGGTGGTTATAACGAAGTACGTTGGGAAACGGATTGCCATAATAGACAGTTGGTACGGAATCATTGAAATGAGGAGACACGTAGACTGCTCGAAGTGAGGGAAGTGCCTTTATTTACTAATTTAGGCCCGCAAGGGTAAGGGTACGACCAATCCATCTGCATCTGAGGGACTGGGCTCTAACCCAATAACTGAGCCTGCGTCAAGCTAGCACTGCATCGTATATATAGCACATTTGGTTAAGCAGTTGATTCAGTAGATTCTGCGTGCGAAAGTAGACTTTGCACCTTGCGCACCATACGAAGCTCCATTCGGATTACTGGGGACTAGTTGGATTTGAGTTTCCGCGGATTTTTTAGCCCGCCCGCCAACCTATATAGGGCCGAACATGAGCCCGGATTCGTCTCAATAGCTCTCCGAACCAGTGCGAGTGCGTAGGGATCGGAATGAAGCGTAAATCAATAGGTGGGTTCGGGCAGAAGTTAGTTAGTTATCGATCGATCATTGAGAACTAGTCTCCAAGTTTCGAGATGCAGAGGTTCAAGCATTCAGTCCCATCTATTGGTCCAGAGCCAGTTGACCGAGCTAAGATAGCAGCAGCCAGCATGGCTGGAGCGGGGGAATGAGAAGAAGATGAAGCAGCAGTCGCGGTTGAGTTGAATCAATACCATCAATATCAATAGGAGTTTGAGTTGCTCGAGCAAAACAAGTAGCGAGCGCATGTTGCGGTTCATCCCTAACCATACAACATAGGTAGATGTAAAGACGGCTAGAGAGGGGACGGCTTACCCCACTCATGATTAAAACTAGTATCCGTTTCACTTTGGATACCAAAGCCTGTATTCCTGTCAGTTCAAGACCCAGGGTGCTATACGCAGAATTCGAAGGTAGGGTTGATCGACGACAATTACTTAGGAAGGCAAATTTTCATATGCATGCATTTCATAGCCCCAGCGAAGCGAATCTAACGCTTAGCGGGAAAGATTTTGGAGTTTTGTTTTATTGGCCTTCCTTCCCTTCCAGTATGGTTCCTTTAACTATAGTAGTGGTAGTAGGCACATCTGTTTTCGTCATATCGGGAGTTATTTTTATTCATTCCTTTGATTGTGACCTCTTTCTTCCTCTCCCAGCCCTTGCTCCTTCTTTGTAGGCAGTGATTCGCTTTCCAGTGCTAGTTCCGACCGCCTTGCTAAAGCTATTGATAGTTGGTATTTCTAAGTCGGAAGGAGGGCTTTGGGCAAAGAGCAAGTCGAAAGTACTTTACTTCAGTCCCAGTACTGAAAGACGTGACTTCAGGAGTGGATTTCGGAAGGAATTCGTTTACTTCCTGCAAATTGTAAGAACTAGTAGAAAGAAAGTAATTTGGAACAAAATAAGGCAGCATTGATAGACCGTTGAATGAGAATGCTTGAATGGGAATCGTCTTGGCAACTGGCTATAGCCATGAGTAAAAGCCGCCGGGAGAGGAGAGACAATCTTTCATGAGAGAGGGACGAGCAAGTGACTTATTGGGAAAAAAAAAGAGGCAAACTTTCCTTTGCACAAGCGCTAAGCGAGAATACTTTTAAAAAAGAATTTCTTGACGAAACCCGCAGACAATCTTTTATTTTATTAAGTCCTGCTGTCTAATTCCAGTTTTTAGAACCTACCTAGTTCTAAACCCTGATTCGAATCCACAAAGCTTCAGACGATGGAGGAGGCCACGGGGATCGTACTTCATCTTCCTATAGGTGGTAGTCCGGTCATGCCCATTTCATTCTGTTCCTTCCGGGGCAGAAGCAGCTCTTCCTGCTGCTAGGCGAGCCGGGGGAAGGCTCAGTACGAGGGGTTGAACCAGGGGCTAGGCGGGCTAGCTATCTAACTACGACTTTAACGCACGATCGGCGAGTGGCGGGCCTAAAACATATACTATTGGCGGTTGGACAACGATAAGCGGTGGCGAAGAACCGTTCTTAACACTAGATCGAAGGAGCAGCACGCACCTGCTTTAAGTCTAAAACTAATGGTTGGGGAGAAAGATTAGTACGTAGCGAATGAACCAGTAGAGGTAGATTCGTTTGCTTGTTCTGATCCTTAGTTTGCGAGGTCTAGGACGGCTTCTTGACTAAGCCCCGTTGCTTGTTGAATGTTTCTTGACGCTACTGTTGGAACAAACAGCCTAGTGGAATAGTAGTGTAATGCGTAAGACATCGATCTTAGGCTTATGTAGTAGTAGAGGTATAGGGTAAGGTCTTTAATGTAGTTCTGTCTCCTATAGGTGGTAGCTTGCTCCTATGTTTGCAAGCCTGTGAAGAAAGAATATGCGGACTGATACAGGTCACTCCGATAAGCGGTGAACCCCTACTCCCCGCTTTTTACTCTTTCTTGTCGTAAACAAGATGTCACTTAACCACTGGTTGAGTGAGGCTTCAAAGATAGAAGCCGACTTGAACGAGATAGCGGAGTCGGTATAGAACGGGACGAACTGAGCTATAGCTAACGGCTCGCTTCTCTGGCTGCTAAGAGCTAACGGCAGCTTTCAATAATATGCCTGATGTCGGGATATGGTCTTTCCTTGGACTTATTGAAAGAGCTCTGGTTTTCACCCATTAGCCTTCTTAGCGAGGGTCCGATTCTGAACCAGCCGCTATGGCGCCGATACAACTTGAAAGTGAAGCGATATCCTTAAATGAAAGGCCGAGATGTAGCCTGTGCGGAGCAAGCCGGAACAGGCTGAGATGAATAAAATGTCGACACCTATTCAATTTGTTTGAAAACCTAGCATAAAGGAATGCATTGGGAAGAAGTCACTCTCAATCCGATCTAGCAAGAAATGCTCTACCGAAGTGAGAGAGCTCATTAAGAAGGCCCCGTCCGCCTTACTTAGATAGGGCTGGGGGTAGTACGAGACTCCGAACCACGACGGATAAATCGACAGATCTTAGGAAATAGAATGGGATCGGGCATATGACCATGGTGTAAGGCTATCATGGATTGGCCTACACCGCAGAAGGGCTTTCGGAACTACATTCCGCGAGCATAGTAGGATTGGGCAGAGTTCCCTGCTCGACAAGACAGATCGAATTGAGCAGCCGTACTTGAGTGAGCCGCCGCAACTAGAGCATTGAAGTCGGGAAAGCCCAAAGCAGCATCCCTTTGGAAAGCGAGAGAGTCAGTCGAAGGAACATTCCATTAGAAATCAATAAGAACAAGTCGATTGGTTGAGCCGGCCCATGATCAAATGATAGATAGAAATCAGTATCAGCGTCGAGTTCGCTTTCCCAACGTGAAGGCATCTCATTTGGGTTCTTAAGGCTCAGACAAAGGAATGGAAGTTGTCTTTTACCTTCCCTTTTGCTTGGCTCCCTATCCATAAGCAAGCCATGAAAGAAAAAAGGCAATGTCCATTGTTGCCAGCGATTATGATTTCGGTTACGACGACAAGGCTCTCTTTGAGAAGACCTACTGCTACTCCGCATACGAGGCTTTTGCTGTGCCTTCTCCTCTTACGGAAGTTGAAACCACTGAAGCATATGCCGACACAACGAAACTCGTTCTTATGTTGGCTTTTCTGTCTATTGCCTTCAATGGCTTAGTCAGTCCGTGTGCTGCTAATGCCCCTCAGCCGGTTGAAAGGAGCTTTCCTGTATAAGCGAGTCATTGTTGCCACAGAAAAGCACAGGCTGAAGGAGCAGGGTGTAGATAACGGAGTGCACTTCCATGCGGGAATGGAATCAGCGGATGCCTCTCGGTATGGAAAAGACGTGCAGGGAAATGTGAGAATGAATGTGATCTCTAGCCATCTCTACGACTACTGACTTCACTTTGGGCTACTACTTGAAGGGGGAGGCTCGCTTCACTCTAGAATACGAGCTACTATCCCATCGATAACTAGGGATCCTTAGCTGAAACTGAGGAAAACAAGCCGCGGATTCCCAGCCCTATAGATAGTTGGACTCTCGTCAAGGATTTGATGAAGAACGAAGTTGAGACTCCGTTTGTGAAAATAGTGATAAACTCGCTAAAATATGCTTTTCTTTGAGAAGTTCAACAAGGTAGGGAACAAGCTAACAAGTAATGGATGAGCGAACAAGCAACGGAACAAGCAAGGGATTCGCGCCCTAGTGCTAAACCAGTTCTGCCTTAGTCATGACTGAAGAAGTACCATCTGCTTAAGAGGGCTGAGACAAAAGCATTAGCAGAGGCTGAATCAGCTGCATCAGCAAGCGAATGCCTTTTCTTAGAATGGTTCGGAAACCCAGTGAAAGAGCTGCCATCCGGAACTTGAGAAGGGCGCGAATCCCATGCTTCTTCCTTCATCTCTCATAGTTGCACTTCTCCTTATCAGTCATTTAAGACTCGCTCAACTAGCTAGTAGGAGATAGAGACCCGGCTACCCACCGCTTTTCCATCTTGTTCCAGTTCTCTATCTTTTCCAATGACTGAGCTTTCTAGATAGTAGGCTTATTAGGAAAGAGAGCATAGAGCATAGCTAGCTAACGAGTAGCTAACAAGAGTGAGAAAGCACGGATAGAAGTGGCGTACTACTCTGTGCTACGGGAATGAATGATTCAGATATAGGGTATAGGGACTTGAAGGGCTCTAGCTCTCTCAATCAAAGTGTTTTACGCGTTTGCCTTGTATCTTCCTTATGTCGTTGTCGATTGATTGAAAGTGGATTGACGGCATTCATCAGTTGATTGAAAATGTACTTTTATTTTCTGATTGAGCTTTCTTTTAGGCTAAAAACTTGAGCCGTGGAATCCCTTTTCTCTTTATTTAGGGGAATAGGCGCGGTTACGTGGTTCGAGCAATTTGCAGGAAGCAAGCAAAGCTCTCCATACCAGCCGTTTATAGATCTCCTTCTTTACTTAGAATGTCGGATTCCCGGGTGTCTATACGATGATGAAGGCAGGATGCCGAGAAAGGTCTCTCTATCTACGAAGAGCAGGCATGTGTGGGCGTGAATAATCAATGGACAAGGCTCTGCAAGACCTTTCATTTAATATGCCTTCTGTATAACCGCAAGAACGCCTTCTTCTATAAGAAGCTGTTACAGAATCAGCAGCTATTGAACCCCCCCTTATAGAGTAATATATTGAAGGCACTAACTCATTTTAGGTAGTGGTTCGGCAGCTCTTATTAGTAGTGGTCAGTGGGAAGAAGACTAGCTCTGGCTTTCAAGCGTGAACCAGGTCTTGGAATCAGCAAGAGGTCTTGGATTCGGCATTAGCGGTCTTGGCTGAGAGATGCGTCTAAGCCCTTATGCGGATTCGAGAACAAGAGATGCGATGCCATACTGAAACTAATTCCGTCTATTGGTCTTATCCTATGGGTGGATACAGACTCAGAGTCAAGACCAGTGCCAGCTACTCCTGTAAGCCATAAAGCGATGGGGTAACCGGGTATGAACTCATACTTATAGTTACGCACCCTCTTTCTTTCGTAGGTGGGCTTTCTGCTTTTGAAGGGGAATCATCATCAAAGATGATGTGTGCAAAGCTGTATCGAACTTCTTTCGTTTGACCCTTGAGCGTCATCCCTCCCAATAGTTTAATCAAACTCGCCATCGGGGCCGGCCTAGGAAGAAAACAAGAGAAAGAGCAGACACGCCTTCAAGGCAACCCCGTTCACTCCGACAAGAAAGGTGTCAAGTCGGCCAAGCGCCTATAGAATGAAAAAAAGAATGCATGTTGACGGGTGGGATCAAGGGTATTAGGATGTGTCGATAGGATTCTTACGTGTAGTAAGCATCCGATGAAGTCGAATATTAAAGCTTCCAAAATGAATGCATATAATAGTTAGTATTACTTTAATGCTTAATTGTATTTGTTTGCCCGCATTCAATGCAATTCTTTCTCCCATCCCGCGTCATCCTATTCTAATTTCTGGTCGATACGAAGCTGCAGCTTTCGCTCATTGGCACTTCGCTCGTAGAGCCAATGCATCAATAAGAGGCCACATACGATCTCGCATATCTTCGGCACCCAAACAACCAGTTGAATCCATCTTAGTTGGTTGGTTAGTGTGAGACTCTCTCTATCAATTCGATATACATATGAGACTCGCATCGAGACGTCCTTGCCATAGAATTTTCTATGTCCTAACCCTTTCACTGGCCTTTATGATAAGCCAGTCCGGAAGGAAGGAGAAAGGGAGGAAAGCGAGAAGGCGGATCTTTCATTCTTCTTTCTAGTTTGTTCACGCCAGCACGAACAGGTGCGCTATCAATGCTGACTCCTACTGGAAGGTGAACCTGCCAACTGAACAATCACAAGTACCTCTATCCAAAGGAGTGCCGTCTCATCTGCGAGGAAATCTTTGAAAGCAATACGCTGCGCTGCCAGCCGGGACCATTGGTTCTTTCAGTCCTTTGATTCGGCTTGCATACAATTGGTGGGTTTGAAGTCCGTTAGCTGGTATTCGCCCTTAGCTCGTGATGTAGCTTCTTCTTCGATGAGTGGGCTATAACGACTACTGACCCCTCGTCTCCAGCATGGTTTGGGGGTAGCGCAAGGTTGTCTTCGCTTGAGCATACATCTTGGAGAACGGCTGCAGCTATCTCATTCAGTGCAGTTAAGCACTGGGAGGGTAAGGCCTCTTAAGAATAGAATCACGTGAGAGAGCTGAGAGAAAACTTTCTTTTCTGCTTTCCCCTTGCTTGAAAGAGAAAATGACCAACAACAAGAAGGGCTGGTAAGATTTTATGTCTTGGTCGATAAATGAGAGGTAGAGGGGGAATTTAGTTCCTGCACCTGCGAAGAGCGATCCTTTCTAGCAACTCGACCACAGATCTCGAACCAAAACAAAAGGGTGAAGAAAAAGGAGTGACATACTGATACGGAAAGAGAAGTCACCCGCACGGCTCCCCTTAAACGATTGCCGGGATAACCACACACGCAGAGGTTGGATTTCGAGCGAGACAAGTCACACACAGGTCTATCAATCCAATCCGAAGCCACCAACACGGTATCAGGGCCAACCACTCCCTCCCTGTAAGAAGGGAGTGTCAAACCACTCGATCTTAGGAAGAGGGTAAGATGACAGCTCTGCAAAAAAGGGCTTTCACCCATTTAACAATTTAGTGCTTGTAACTGCTATATCCTGGGTGTCAAATCCGTCCACTGGCAGTAGTGATCTATATCCTTCTATCTATCCCATTTTCATGGCTTAAAACAAAATAATATAGCAAGTTTCTCCTTCATCAAAATAGGGCATTTACCTGTCCTCTCCTCTTCTTAATGGACTCTGTTAGGTTCTTACTAGCGTAGATTACTAGCGTTGATTATCAGACTAGTAATCAACGCTAGTAATCGACGTAAGAATCAAAAATGAAAGAGCTTCAAGATCAAGCACCTGAACTCTACAGCTTACCGTCCTCAGATGAACGGAGCAGTTGAAGCAGCGAACAAGAACATCAAAGGGGTCATAGAGAAGATGACCACCAGAATGGCATGAGATGCTGCCATATGCACGTTTGGCATACCGCACTTCCATCCGGACATGCACTGGGGCTACGCCGTACTCCCTTGTTGTTGGGCATGGCATTAGATTAGGAAGGGGCCTAAGCTAAGCCCTGAAGGAATGCTTGACTTTGACTCTTTAGGTTTAGGAAGAGAAAAGCACTGTTTAGCTTAGTTAGCTTAGATCCTCTTTGAGATGAAATGCGGAAAAGTCCTAATCAAAGGCGCCATCCGAGCAAAGTGGGAATACCCAGCAAGATCCGACCAACAATCGAGTTCATACCCGGCTCAAGGCTTTAAGAAGAAAGCCCAGGTCAAGACTAGACTAGGAGTAGGTGTGTAAGCAGCCAATCCAAGAGTGCTTCTTACGGAGAAGTGTTTCAAGTCATTCAATTAGGGACACTATAAAGCCTTTTCTGGATTTGTGGCGGGAGACAGGAAACTCCGTCTATACCACAGCTTGAGACGAGACCCGGGAGGCAGCGAGCGTAGTTTAGGGACGGGAGTCATAGTTCCAATAGCGAAGGAATTAGAACTATTGGCGGCCGCGAAGGATACGGAGCGTTTAGGCTAATGGTACTACTAGTCAACTACACTCGCGGCCTATTTATGCGCTGACTGAACTTGCTTCGTAGACAAGGCTCATCCCGTAGCATGCTTCGGGCGAAGCCCGGGCCCGATTCCCTTGACCCAAAAATAGAGTTTTGATTCAAATCCCGACCCAATCCCTCACACAGAAAAATGTAGTGTCCGGAGTTGTCCAAGTTGCGGTGATTTTCCCTAAAAGATTGAATGCGAGAACAGTCTAATATCAAAATGGCATTGGCCGCTTCTTCGAGGAAGACTGGAGGTTCAGTAGTGGCCTCTGTTTCTGGGTGGGGGGTTGTCCCGGGCACTCACGTACGGCATCTGATCCGTGTCAGCTGCTGTTCACAAGGCTCTCTCCCCTTACTCGAGCATCCAGGTACGAACCGCTTTAAACACTAGCGAGCGGGCGGGAGTCCAAATCAACGGACGGTTGGTTCCTTCATTCGACGAAAATATGTTATGCCATCTTCAACCAATGGCTTTCATCCATCCCTGTAGGAATCAGTAGGAAACCTAATTTAAGGTAAGGGCGGGCTCTGGTCCAATCTTTTAGGTGCCGGCCTCTACTGCTTTGCTGGTCGGCTCTAAGAAAGAAGGGAAGGTTGTTGGCTTCAATCCAATGAGCGAGGAAACCTTGTTCACCCGGCAATCTTGAAGTCGGTTGGTTAATCCCGAACGAAAGAGCTTATCTAATCGTGCAGCTGAAACTAATAGCCGGGTCATTCAATATCCGTGGCCCTGATCAGTCGAATGAGGGATCAATAGACTAATGTATCAGAAGTTGAGGATCACCTCTGCCTGGAGAGAGATGTGATGTTGGACGAGAAGGGGGCTCACTGACCGGACAGGAAAGAAAGCCTTGCTTTCGTAGCGTCACCCAAATTTGAATAAATAAAGAGAGAATGAATTTCTTATCTTCTTATATATATAAGGACCAACGACGATCCTATCCTAAAGGAGAAGGAGGAGGAGGAGCCAACTCGAGAAAGGAAAACAAAAAAAATGACAATCCATTCTATTAAAGCGGCTTCCAATTGCTCGGAAATTTTCAGCTATATGGGGGGCTTGGATGGTGAGCAAAAACAATTGATCAAGAAGTTGATCAACTTTCGCATGAAAGAAGGTAAAAGAACGAGAGTTCGTGCTATTGTTTATCAAACTTTTCATCGCCCAGCTCGAACTGAACGCGATGTAATCAAACTTATGGTTGACGCCGTAGAGCATATAAAGCCCATATGCGAAGTGGAAAAAGTAGGAGTCGCAGGTACTATTTATGATGTCCCTGGGATTGTAGCCAGGGATCGTCAACAAACCTTAGCTATTCGTTGGATCCTTGGAGCAGCTTTCAAACGACGTATAAGCTACAGGATAAGCTTAGAGAAATGTTCATTTGCTGAGATACTGGATGCTTACCGAAAGAGGGGAATTGCACGTAAGAAAAGGGAGAATCTTCATGGACTGGCTTTCACCAATCGAAGTTTCGCGCATTTCAGATGGTGGTAAAGTGAGACCACATAAAGAGCTCTTCCTCATTCAGTCAGATTCTTCAGTCGGGGGAGTGGAGGAAGTAAGCCAAACTACCGAGAGAGAAAGGCTTAGACTCCTTTTTCGTAGTCCGGTGACGGGCTGACAACCATATGGAAAGTCAATCCTTCTTTTTCCGGTATGCCGCTCCGCAAGCAAGGAGTGCCACGCACGAGCGGAGCGAAAACAAAGCAAGGGGAATTCTTTTTTTTAAGCATGCGAAATCCTTTGATTGCGGATTGAATATACATCCATGTCTTTCTTGTTCCACTAGCTAGGACCAAATTGGAACATGTCCGTTTCGTTATTACAACCTTCTTTCTTTATGTCAAAGACCAGAAGCTACGCGCAAATTATCATTGGATCTCGGTTGTTCTTAACAGTGATGGCTATTCATTTAAGTCTTCGGGTAGCACCACCAGATCTTCAACAAGGTGGAAATTCTCGTATTCCGTATGTACATGTTCCTGCGGCTCGGATGAGTATACTAGTTTATATCGCAACGGCTATAAACAGTTCCTTGTTCCTATTAACAAAACATCCCCTTTTTCTTCGCTCTTCCGGAACCGGTACAGAAATTGGTGCTTTTTCTACGTTGTTTACCTTAGTGACTGGGGGGTTTCGGGGAAGACCTATGTGGGGCACCTTTTGGGTGTGGGATGCTCGTTTAACCTCTGTATTCATCTCGTTCCCTATTTACCTGGGTGCACTGCGTTTTCAAAAGCTTCCTGTCGAACCGGCTCCTATTTCAATCCGTGCTGGACCGATCGATATACCAATAATAAAGTCTCCAGTCAACTGGTGGAATACATCGCATCAACCTGGGAGCATTAGCCGATCTGGTACATCAATACATGTTCCTATGCCCATTCCAATCTTGTCTAACTTTGCTAACTCCCCCTTCTCAACCCGTATCTTGTTCGTTCTGGAAACACGTCTTCCTATTCCATCTGTTCCCGAATCTCCTTTAACGGAAGAAATAGAAGCTCGAGAAGGAATACCAAAACCTAGTTCACTCGCTGAGTGCGGTTCTTAGGGAGAGGATCGATGTTGAGCAGAAGTGGGGTTGAAGCAGCCAACAACACATCCCTCCGTACTGGACAGTTTTCCTGTCCAGTTAAGTATTTGAAATCCAAGCCGAAATAGGAAAAGCCGCAAGCACCACGCTAGTCGTCGGTTGAACGTCAGTGGGGGGTCATCGGTTGCAGTTCTCCCTCGAGGTGGGAAGGAAGCTTGAGGGCTATTAACTTACTTGTCTGTTGCTGGCCATGGCCTTTCCTATCAAGTCGAGCAAGGGAGGTGGGGATGGGTGAATGCGAGAAGAGTCTCCCTTCTCTCCCGGTAGTTAAGTAGTATGTAATATCACGAAAAAGTGCCCCAGCAGTAGGGTGGGTCGAGTGCCTTCGTCCCTCTCATTGCTTCCCACCGGATGATAAGCAACTCACTTACTCCATTCCGCTCCTTTGTCAATCCATAAACACGATTTATTGAGCATCTTAAATAGCTACCTTTTTATGTCGTTAAATCACCCCTTATTCCCGACATGATTTTCGTCGAATTTTTTACATAAAAAACATATATTGTTAATATCAAATGGTAGCCATATTTGTTTGTTGAGATTAAATCACCACCAAAGAGTTCTGGATTTCCCAATTATAGACCCTGTCACCCTTGATCTTTAGTAAAGGCGGCTTCATCCAGAGAAACACGATAGGATAAGACTAATATGAGTTTTCTTTCTCGAACGAGACTCATAACTCCCGGGAGATGGATAAACAACTCGGCAAAGTGGCTCTTAAATAAGCTGTGCCTGGCATCAACTGAATATGGATCTTCGATAAAGGGCTATGGACCTGGACCCTCCTACAGGAATATTAAGTACGTAGTAGTTCTACCCACCCACCAAGTGATCAAGCTCTCCTCCTCCTTGTGCAAGGCCAAATGGGGCCTTTGACTGGCGTACTTAATATTCCTGGAGTTGGTTTTATAATTAAATTAATTGGTAGCCTTTCGGCTTGAGGACAAGTAGCTAAGTTGGCTATGAAGACTCTGCTGCCTTCCTAGCTCTAGTTGGCTCTAAAGCTCTAAGTTGTTATAATATAAGGGCTTGCTAGGTGTGCTTGTCTTGCTTGAGCTTCGGTATTCGCTTTCGGCTTCCTTAGTAGCTCGAGTTGGCTAGTAGCTTCTGCCTTGCTTTTGCTTGATGGTCATTCGCCTTCGTATACCTTAATCCTTGCCTTTGCCTTCGGACAAGTAGGCATGACAGCTCTATCAGCTCAGGCAACTAAAGCAGCTAGTCAGGCAGCTCTTGCATGCAGCTAATTACGCTCGGCTTGGAGTAAGTCGTGATACCTCTGAATCTTCCCTAAAGGAGTGAACACAACATGGCACTTGTTGCATCTGAAGGTGCTGCTTGCAACGAGGAGCTTCCATAAAGAAGTCTTCGTCTATACAGGGCGGAGCCGGCTTGTTTGTCTCAGTAGGTGCTTTAGTCGCTTCTGCCTTACTGGCTTTCGGACTTGTAGCTAAGTTGTCTAATAATAATAACCTCTTCCCTTGGCTTTCAGACAAGACTAGTTGCCTTGCATTAGCCGCTTATCAACAAGCAAGATATTGGAACCGATTGATTTATTTGAACCTTCCAAGGAGGTAAAAACCTCCGAGGCAAAGTACAACCATAGTCATAGTGAACCTATGTCGGTAACCTTATAGCAGGAACCCCGTCGAGGCTATCCTTCTATAGTGCCACCTTCGGTATGGGTTTCCTTAAAGGGGACAGCAACTTGCAGTAGCGCTTACAACTCTTCGAGTTGCCTACCTTCGTTACCTAATTCCTTAGACTAAGAAGTAGTCGCGATTATATTAGTTACTAAGGTAACCCAATTTCATTGCCTCATGGGCGCTTCGTCTCCGTCGTCTGCGAATCTATTGGTTTAACCGAACAAGCCTGCCATTAGTGAATTAGTTGCCCCAATTCGTTAATAAACGTCAAGAACCAGCAAGAAAACGCCCTATATATATATATAAAGGCTAACGCTATTAACGAATTGGGGCTGGTAGCGCTAGCGCGCTCATCCTAAGCTTGTTCTAACGAATGAATTGAATAGTGCCGGAATTGCTCTGGCTTCTTCGGCCCCCCGGGCCTACTAAGTCTCATTCCGTTCCGTCAGGCTTCATAATACTTTTTTTCTTTTTTACTGCATAAATCTTATCTTCCAGCCCATAAAACTGAGGAGAATCTCTTTTGGCAGCTCAATCCTCACGGTGAAAATTATGCCAATTCCACCAAAAAATATCTTAAGGTGATCAAGAGGGCCCCCTTTTTCAGTAGATGAATTAGGATGAAAGGTATTATCTCAACGCTTCTTTTCTCTGGCTTGCTCTAAAAAACAAAATTTTGTCCTGCGCATCTCAAATTATATTATTTTTCTATAAAGGGAAAGTGTTTGTTGTTTTAAATTCTGCCTTATTCCATGAGATCTAGAATAACTTCTGCAACCTTCTCTCTATCTTTCCCTTTAGCTTTTTTTTAGCTGAGAATTACCTTAGAAGTTGTCGCTCGATCGAAAGGATATAACACATACGAAACCTTAGCTTCGCTGACTTTCTGAGGTATAACCTTCGTCACGACATTAGTGGCTTAGCTCTTCGCACTTCCCGCAGGAACGAGCGGATAGCGAAATGTTGGCTCTGCGATCGACATGTGGACTTACGGACCGGACCAGTGCCTTTCTGTGCTTGAAGGGCCACAGGGGCAGACCCCAACCTCTGGATTTCGGTCATGTGCCTTGGCCCCCGAACCATTGGGCCCTTGATGTTGGGAGGAAGAGGTTGGCTTTGCCAACGCAGTCCGCGCGGTACGGAAGATTGGTCCGCTCCCCCTATGTGGTCTGCCTCCTTTTGATGGAATATAACAATG